GAACAGGGCCTATGACAAGAATATTTTTTTGGTTGGGGCGATAGCTCTGAAAAGACAGATTGCCCATCTTTTCTTTTATCTCGGGGGAAATACGATCGGGAGGCGCTAATTCAAAACCCTCTGGTAAAATAAGAACCGCCCCCACATTCAAACCCCCTTTTTTACCACTAGCAAGAACTTGTTTCACTTGCATATCATAAGGAATTCGAACAACTGCTTCAAATACAGTATCAGGAAGTACCGTTTGCGGTACCTCAATATCCACTGGTTTACTAGCTAAATGGCAATTGGCGCATACAATACGTCCAGTCGCTTCTCGTGGATTTTCATAACCCTGCTGTGCAAAAATGGGATATGCATTTGAAATGGATGTACGAGTTATTATATATATCATTAGCGATATGGAAATAGATCGAGTAATCTGTTCCTTTATCCAAGAAAAAGTATTTCTAGTTTGCATGGTCCAACCATTGATCCCGAAAATTTCTACAATAAATTGGGGTAGGTTACTAATGGAGTTTCCTATCCACGATTCTGTTATTTACTGGAATAAATTGACTGGATTAATATATAGGAATATAGGATGAATCCCCGGGATGGGTAGAAATCTAAAGCGATTTTCAATGCTTTGCTTATGTACAACTGCAAAGTAAGAAACATTCTAATTGGATTAGGTAGATAATTTTTCAGTCATTCATTGAATGATAAATCACTACAAGTGACGGAGATACGCGATTTAAATAACGGAAAATCCAATATTTTAAAATTGTATCTAGAATGACTGGAAAAGTGGAAACAAGGCCAGATATAATTTGATCATTATGAACAAATCCAAAATCCTTGTAGACAAAGCCAATCAGCAGTTCCCAACCATGGGGCGAATGAAATCCGATACATAAATCAGTTAATAAAAGAAGAGAAAAAGCTTTTATTGTGTCACTTAAGTTATATAGGAATTCCTGAGCCCAAGAGTTAAGAATAACAAGTTCTTTATTACCCAAAATAGAATAACCGCTTAGAATAATGAAACAGATTATATTTGTCGAGAAGTGCAAAATCGTATGAATACGACCCTCGTTGTGTATCTTGATTAATTGGATTGTTTCTTTGTGAATTCCTATACGAAGGTTTTGTAGATGTGTCTCCGAGTATTCCTTGATCATTTCCTCTAAGAAGAGGAGTTCCTCCAATTCTCTGAATTTTTCTAGAATACTCTTTTCTTCAATATCATTCAAAAAAAATTCGGATTGCCTAGTATTCCACCAATAAGTAACCCATGATTCCAGACTTTTTTGAAATGAGAGAGAAATCCACCAGGGCAAAAATACTATAGATGCAAGATATAAAAGAGGAGTGAATGCTTTCTTTTTTTCCATTTTTTCGTCTGTGAATTGTTAATGAACCCATCTCATTCGTCGACTCTATGTAATCTAATATTTCTCTCATGCATCTCTTCTACAAGTTATCGAACCTATGAATCTATTCACTCTTTTTTATTTGTGATTTCGTGGTTAGGCCTTGAATCTATAAAAAAAATACCGAAATAGACGAAAAATTCGAATGAATAAATAAAAAAAATTGTTTACCTATATTTCAATTGGTCGAATTCGAAGCACATATCTCCTTTCGATAAATGCCCGGAAAAATTTTATTTTATTATTATTCCATATATGTCTGCTTTGACTCGAATGAATGTTTTGAAGAAACCTCAATTAAGTTATAAGTTATGTTATAGAAAAAGGGGATTCTTGCTTTTTTTGCTCTCCTGCTGAGAAAGCATTCATTTCTCGGCTTCATTTATTAAAAAACTTCAATTGGTACACGCAAGAAATAGGCCAATTCAGCAGCTTTTTGTTCCATTTCCCGTGGAGTAAAATTCTCATCAGTACGAGTCAATGGAATGGCTCCCTGGCCTCTGATATCCATATAAAGGACACGACGAGCAAAAATACCCTCTTTCACTTCTATTCTGACGGACTGAATATCTTTTATAAGAAATCGGAGGAAGACCCGACGATTTTTTCCAGGAAATCCCCAACGAAAGATACACACTATTCCATCTTTTCTATCAAATCGATCATAACCACTACCTACATTCCACGAAATTGTGCACCACAAATAGGAGCTAATAAAAAGACCCGCGATCCCATAGAAAGACATCACAATTCCTTGCGGAAAAAAAACTATTTCCTGAGACGGAAATAAAGATATCAAATTTCTACCAAGATAACTCGAGGTTCCAACCAACAAGAATCCTAATGAACCTAAAAAAAGGATAACAGCCCAGCAGAAATTACTTGTTTTTCGAGCCCCCGTTATAGGTTCTATCCATATATGTTCTGATCGACAACTCATACTTGATCCAGTTGCTTTTTTTGGAATTGAGAGAATACCCCAAATGAATTTGACTTTAGTCCGTTTGTTTCCGAAGTAACTCGCATCAACTAGCACTAGTTTGATGTGAACCTTTAGGAGTCATTCATTAAATTGGTTAGATCTAAACTAATAACATACCCTTCGTATGATCTCACTAAAGATAGCCACATGTATATAGATAGACCAACTTTACAGTTCAGCCATCCGCCGAGTTGGGTCTATTTGAAAATAGCTAGAATATAGCATTTTTGGGAGATTTTCGGCGGAAGCCACTTATACCAAATATACCAAATTTTGCTAAATGGATATCTGTGTTATGATACAAGCGTCAGTTAAAAAAAAATAGATGAGATTTTGTGCCCTCGCCTCTAAACAATTTTGTTTTTTTGAATATAAAGAAATAAAGAAGCTATTGCGATTGCCGGAAATACTAGGCCTACTAAAGGGACCAAAACAGAGGGAAAGGTAAGATTTGTCATAGAATGGGTACCTCGATTTACTATTTGTACCTGTTATTATTATTTAGATTTTATTTTATAATATAAAGTAAAGATATCTTATCTTATTATATATAAAGTATATCTTATTATAATTTGATAATTCTAAATAAATAAAGATATATCTATCTAAGTGAGTTATAGAATGTAGTTTTGCATCTTTCTACATGAAAGATTTGAAAGGATATGGATGATATCTTTTTTTCTTCATTTTTTTGCTCTTGTCTTCGAATTTCATTTACTAAGCAAAAACTCTCTTAAAAATGAATTAGATTCTATTTATATTATATAATTTATATAATTGATATTGATGATTGATTGATTGAAGGGTTTGTTAGAATCCCATCCAGCAGGGATTCTTAGTCAAAATAGGATTATCGTAATAGAAAGATCAAAAATTCTATTCTATATTTTCTATATTTTAATTATATATGACGAGAAGAAGATATTTTTTTATTTGCCAATTTTCACGAAAATAAGAATTTCCTCTTTTATCTTGTTGATAGAGACCTTGATCAATAATCAGGAATATAGAAAAAGGGGCGGATTTTCGATTTTCTGTGACTTTTGCTTCTTTATACAATTAGATCTTATGTCAACAAAGAAAACCCCATTCGTCTAATTTTGACTTGGATTCCGATATACTAATTACTTGTTTGCTCAAAATAATTAATGTTCTAATTTTGATTCAAAGGAAAGAAAGTGTGGAGTTCAAATAACTCACTCAGAACGCTTTTTAAAGGATTACGTGGTACGATTAGATCGAATAAGCCCTTCTGGAATAAATACTCAGCCGCTTGTGAACCTTCGGGTACTGTTTTATTCAATGTTTGTTCAATTACTCTTTTACCCGCAAAGGCAATGTAGGCATTGGGTTCGGCAATAATAATATCCCCCAACATACCAAAACTAGCTGTCACCCCACCAGTAGTAGGAGATGTAAGGATTGGTACATAGAATAACTTTTTATTTGATTGATAATCATATAAAGCAGAAGATATTTTAGCCATTTGCATCAAGCTCAAACTTCCTTCTTGCATGCGTGCTCCTCCGGAAGCACACACTATAATAAGAGGTAGAAATTCTTTAGTAGCGTATTCAATCAAACGGGTAATTTTCTCACCGACTACGGATCCCATACTACCCCCCATAAACTGAAAATCCATAACCCCAATTGCTACGGCAATACCGTTTAATTGCCCTATGCCTGTTTGAATAGCCTCGGTTAATCCTGTCTTTCTTTGATAAGAATCGATACGATTTTTATAAGGCTCTTCCTCGGAATGAAATTCAATGGGATCCAGAGAGACCATATCTTCATCCATAGGCTCCCAAGTACCCGGATCGATCAAAAGTTCGATTCTATCAGAACTACTCATTTTCAAATGATATCCACATTGTTCACAAAGATTCATTTTTGATTTAAAAAATTTCTTATAATTTAATCCATAACAATTTTCGCATTGAACCCACAAATGTCTGTATTTTTGAGTTACATCCAGATCAGTAGAACTTTCTCGTATAGTTTGATCACTCCTTCTGGCATCCTCGTTTTTATTACTATTTCCACTTTCAGCACAAATGGAACTAGAAATGTAGTTGTTACTGGAATTGTCACTACCACTTACAATGTAACTATCAAGACAGATTTGAGACTGAAGATAACTGTCAATGCAACTATTAATGTGATTATTCCAAGTATACTGAGTATCATCCATGTAATGATCGTGGTGGGGATTCTTACTCTTAGATCCATTATTCAGAGAACTAGAATTCCGATAAAAAGAACTTTCTAGTTCACTACAAAAAGGATGATCATTGGCAATTTCAAAAATATTATTTTCAATATCAAAATAGATAGAATAACTGTCCCCATTACTATCTTTAACTAAAAAAGTATCATCAGAGATGAAATTCCGAATGTCCTTGACGCCAAAAAAAAGATCAACATTACTGGAATTGTCATGACCACCCCAACTCTGAATGTTTTTATCCAAATCATTTCTATTCGGATCTTTACTTTCACTGGCATTTTCAATAGGACCAAGACTGCCCGTTGATTTACTTAGCTTACATCTGTGTTCGAACTCCTTCTTAACTAACATCGAATTGAACCACCATCTTTTC